TCAGGCTATAGATCAAGCCAAGGGGGGCTCCTCTCTACCCACCCTGTATATTGTCTTTTTCATTTCATGTTGCAATAGAAACTTATTATTTGATTATATGATACGAGATTATACGAGAATGAATTCTTCATTTCATTTATAGGTTATATTCTAGTATAGGAAGAAACAACTATTTATCTTTTTATCTTTTCGATGAGCATTTTTTTGTACATGACATGAGAGAAACCTCTTTTTATATTTCTAATTGAGGATTCTAGATCCTATCATAATATATATATCAATATATATATTGATAGTGATACCCTGAATTACCCCCAAAAAGAATCATTTCTTTCAATACTCACCCGTTGTTAGTTAACAATTCCAATGATTGGATCATATGCTTAATTCTGATAGGAAATAAAATAGTAAAATGATTATTCATCGAATGACTATTCATCTATTATATTTTCATCAAATAGGGAGCAATAAGACTCTATGAAAAAGTGGTGGTTCAATTCGATGTTGTCTAAGGAGAAGTTAGAACATAAGTGTGGGCTAAGTAAATCAATGGATAGTCTTAATGCTGTTGGACATACCGGTGGAAGCGAAGAGCCCATTCTAAATGATACGGAGAATAACATTCCTAGTTGGAGTGATAGTGGTAGTTATAGTTTCAGAAATGTTGATTATTTATTTGATATCAGGGATATTTGGAGTTTTATCTCTGATAACACTTTTTTAGTTAGGGATGGTAATGGTGACAGTTATTCTGTATATTTTGATATTGAAAATCAGATTTTTGAGATTGACAATAATAGTTTTTTTCTGAGTGAACTAGAAAATTTTTTTTCCAATTATTTGAATAGTAGGTCTAAGAGTAACAATCACTACTATTATCATTACATGTATGATACTCAATCTAGTTGGAATAATCACATTAATAGTTGCATTGATAGTTATCTTCGTTTTGAAGTCAGTATTCATAGTGACACTTTCAGCGGTACCGACAATTACAGTGACAGTTACATTTCTAGTTTCATTTGTACTGAAGGTAGTCAAAGCAGGAATTCTAGTATAAGAACTGGTGGTAACAACCGTGATTTCAATATAAGAGGAAGATCTAATGATTTGGATATAAATAAAAAATACAGAAATTTATGGGTTCAATGCGAAAATTGTTATGGATTAAATTATAAAAAATTTTTTAGGTCAAAAATGCATATTTGTGAACAGTGTGGATATCATTTGAAAATGAGTAGTTCAGATAGAATCGAACTTTTGATTGATCCGGGCACTTGGGATCCCATGGATGAAGATATGGTCTCTATGGACCCCATTGAATTTCATTCAGAGGAGGAACCTTATAGAGATCGTATCGATTCTTATCAAAGAAGGACAGGTTTAACTGAAGCTGTTCAAACAGGCATAGGTCAACTAAATGGTATTCCCATAGCAGTTGGGGTTATGGATTTTCAGTTCATGGGGGGTAGTATGGGATCCGTAGTAGGCGAGAAAATCACCCGTTTGATCGAGTATGCTACTAATCGATCTCTACCTGTCATTATTGTGTGTGCTTCTGGGGGAGCACGTATGCAAGAAGGAAGTTTGAGCTTGATGCAAATGGCTAAAATATCTTCTGCTTCATATAATTATCAATCAAATAAAAAGTTATTCTATGTATCAATCCTTACATCTCCTACAACTGGTGGAGTAACTGCCAGTTTTGGTATGTTAGGAGATGTTATTATTGCTGAACCCAACGCCTATATTGCTTTTGCGGGTAAAAGAGTAATTGAACAAACATTGAATAAAACAGTACCCGACGGTTCACAAGCGGCTGAGTATTCATTCCATAAGGGCTTATTTGACCCAATCGTACCGCGTAATCTTTTAAAAGGTGTTCTGAGTGAGTTATTTCAGCTGCACGGTTTCTTTCCTTTGAATAAAAACGCAAAAAAAAAATATCGAAATAAAATGAAAATATAGATATAGAAGTGATTTCTATGTCTACAAGGATGGGGGAATAATTAAATTTCTTAAACTTAAAGCGGATTATCATATATATTCGTCTAAAAAGATGAATAGGTACACTTCATTTAGTTCTCATTCCTTGCACTTATTAACTACTTAAATATTAATATTATTTAGAATAGTTTCTATATAATAGAGATACTTATCATAAGATATCTTTATAATAGGTACAAATATTAAATCGAGGTACCCATTCTATGACAGATCTTAACTTACCCTCCATTTTTGTCCCTTTAGTGGGCCTAGTATTTCCTGCGATTGCAATGGCTTCTTTATTTCTTCATGTCCAAAAAAATAAGATTGTCTAGATCCGATGGGACCAAATTTCATCAATTTATTTCAACACTGAATCATAATACAGATATTTGTTTAGTGTAATATGGGACAATATGTGGCTTTTTCCGAACACAAACGAAAGAACTGTTATGCATGCGGATACATGATATCCGCATAAATGTATGTATATGATATGCGGGTATATCTGGTTAAAAACGATCGGCGAATATTTTGATAATAGAAAGTATATGTATCTAACCAATTATTCCTAATGGTTCATATCAGACTAGTGCTAGTTGATGAAAGTTACTTCGGCATCATGAAAAGTAAAGTCAAATTTTTTCTCAATTCCAATCGAATGCAACTGGGTCTAGTATAGTATGAACTGGCGATCAGAACATATATGGATAGAACTTATAACAGGGTCTCGAAAAGCAAGTAATTTTTGCTGGGCCTGTATCCTTTTTTTAGGTTCACTAGGATTCTTAGTGGTTGGAACTTCTAGTTATCTTGGTAGGAATCTGATACCTGGATTTCCATCTCAGCAAATCATTTTTTTTCCACAAGGAATCGTGATGTCTTTCTATGGAATCGCGGGTCTATTCATTAGTTCATATTTGTGGTGCACAATTTCATGGAATGTAGGTAGTGGTTATGACCGATTCGATAGAAAAGAAGGAATAATGTGTATTTTTCGTTGGGGATTCCCTGGAATAAATCGTCGCATCTTCCTTCGCTTCTTTATGAAAGATATCCAATCAATCAGAATGGAGGTTCAAGAGGGTCTTTTTCCTCGTCGTATTCTTTATATGGAAATCAGAGGCCAAGGAAACATTCCCTTGACTCGTACTGATGAGAATTTGACTCCGCGAGAAATTGAGCAAAAAGCTGCTGAATTGGCCTATTTCTTGCGCGTACCAATTGAAGTATTTTGAAATGAACCAAACGAAGAATGAATGTTTTCTCCACATAATAGAAGGAGCTTGCTAATTTCCCTTTTTTTTAATACAATTGAAGTTTCCTCAGACTGTTCATTCGAGAAAAACATGTTAGATTCCATTTCCTCGTTCCGTTAACGCAACAACCCGCTAGAATAAAACAAAAGTTGGGGAACGTATATGGAACAACTACAACTATTCCAACTATAATAAATATAATAAACTATAATTAAGAATACATTTTTTCTATACCAAAACCCTTTTGTATCCGTATTTGTATGCGTATAGGGCCCAACTCCATATTTATTACTTAATTTATTTACTTTTTATATTATATATATATATTTCTCTATCTATTTATTTCTAATTTTTTTTCATCCGAAAAAGGACCCTTATTTTATTTCTATATTCCTTAATTCCTTCTGGATCTAAGGAGTCAATTATTATACAAAAATGGGAATAGATCCATAGGTTCCATACCTTGTTATAGAACTTGTGCTTTAGAGAAACATCAGATCAGATAGAGTTGACAAATGAAGCAGTTCATTAACAATTCACAGAAAAAAAAAAATGAAAAAAAAGAAAGCATTGATTTCCCTCCCATATCTTGCATCTATAGTATTTTTGCCCTGGTGGGTCTCTCTCTCATTTCAAAAAAGTCTCGAACCTTGGATTATTAATTGGTGGAATACTAGGCAATCCGAAACTTTTTTGAATGATATTCAAGAGAAAAATGTTATAGAAAAATTCCTAGAATTAGAAGAACTATTCTTGTTGGATGAAATGATAAAAGAATACCCAGAGACACATATACAAAATATACAAAAGCTTCGTATAGGAATACACAAGGAAACGATACAATTGGTCAAAACACACAATGAATATCATCTCCATATCATTTTGCATTTTTCGACAAATATAATATGTTTCGCTATTTTAAGCGGTTATTTTATTCTGGGTAATGAAGAACTTGTCATTCTTAATTCTTGGGTTCAGGAATTCTTCTATAACTTAAATGACACAATAAAAGCTTTTTCGATTCTTTTAGTTACTGATTTATGGATTGGATTTCACTCGACCCATGGTTGGGAACTAATGATTGGTTCGATCTACAATGATTTTGGATTGGCTCATAACGACCAAATTATATCTGGTCTTGTTTCCACTTTTCCAGTTATTCTAGATACAATTGTGAAATATTGGATCTTCCGTTTTTTAAATCGCGTATCTCCTTCGCTTGTAGTCATTTATCATTCAATGAATGAATGAAGAACTTATTTGATCTCCTGATATCAATCCAAATTTTTCTTCGCGCATAAAGAAAGCATTTTCCATTTGACTTATTCTTTCTTTATACTTCTACCTCTTCAAGGTATTTGTCCTATTTCAATAGAATTATTTCAGTACAATGGCAGACTCGTGGATAGGGAACTATACTAGCTACCTATCTAATTTATTGTAGAAATTCCTGGATGAATGATTGGATCATGCAAAATAGAAATACTTTTTCTTTTTCTTGGGTAAAGGAACAGATCGCTCGATCTATTTCTGTATCGATCATGATATATGTAATAACTCGAACATCTATTTCAAATGCGTATCCCATTTTTGCGCAGAAAGGTTATGAAAATCCACGAGAAGCAACTGGGCGAATTGTATGCGCCAATTGCCATTTAGCTAATAAGCCTGTGGATATTGAAGTTCCGCAAGCTGTACTTCCTGATACTGTATTTGAAGCAGTTGTTCGAATTCCTTATGATATGCAACTGAAAC